GCGTGCGTCATTTTAATAATGTAAATAGACACACTTTGAACTGAAAATTTTACTGCTAGGGATTTTCCTGTTTACGGGGGGTTTACAGGAGTGTTAGAGATCTCAGGAGTATTGGGGGGGTAGGGGGGGTTTAACGCGCAGAAACCCAGGGGGCATACTTAGATATCTTCCAGGTAATAAGTCACAGTTTATGCACATGATATCCTAATATGTGGTTCTTGAGTAATGACTAATATCACTTCATATTACTTACGACGCGGGCAAAGGATATGTTCAACCTTATTGTTTGTTTCTGTATGCACTGTGAAATGCAAGGTGAAAAGAAAAAGAGAAAAGAGTACCAGTAGCCCATTAGAAAGAACGCTCGGCATGGGGGATGCTCCCGCTTATGTATTACCACCATTAACTTATGCAAGCGTCGATGAAAGTGTGAGGAATGATACCAATAAATGGCCCTGAAGTAGGAACCAAATGCCAGGAATAGTTCATATTGTGAAACCCCCACGATATTTGTCCCTCACCTTCAATAACCGTATGCATTAAGAAATCAACTGATGGTCGGTTCTTACTACATTAAGATTTGGAGTGTCGGCGAGGTGTTGAGTCCGTGGTATATCTTTACTCATGGATAATTTATTAGATCTTAAGTTTCGCCAGTCATTATTTCATTAGACATTGGATTATGGTATTTAATGCTTTATGTATTCTTATTTTTATGGTGGTATATGAGGGTTTAAAACCAAGTAATGTTGATAAAACATATATGTACTTGAATGCTATTGATATGGTTAATATAATTGTATGGTGTATATACATATATGTATTTTCAAAAAGTAGTTTAGTTTAGAATACTAGTTTTGGGAATTAGTGGTGGGGGTTAAATTCCCTCCTTTTTGAGTTAAGCAGTAGGGGGGAATTTAACCCCCGGCATCCGGTTTACAAGACCGGCGCTCTGAGGCTGAGCTACTAGTGCAGCGTCATTCAAGAACTTTGTTCTCTAATCAACCTGCTAATGGAAAGAAGACAAGAAATAGGGAGAAGTATAAGAGTGATGCAATTTGCCCAATAATAATGAAAGGGTGTTCTACAGGCATGCCCCCAATTCAGGTTAGGATGAGGACGTTTGCAATAAGAGTCCAGAAAAGGAATTGGGTGACGGGTCGGAATGTTAGTCCTCGTTGCTTGGATGTATGTAGAATGGGTACGACTATGAGGACAAGGATGGAGGCTAAGAGGGCAAGGACCCCTCCTAGTTTGTTGGGGATTGAACGGAGAATGGCGTAAGCAAAGAGGAAGTACCACTCTGGCTTAATATGGGGAGGGGTGACGAGCGGGTTAGCGGGGGTGAAGTTGTCGGGGTCGCCGAGAAGGTTGGGGGAGAAGAGGGCTAGTGTGGTGAGGCAGATAATTAAGACTGCAAAGCCTAGGAGGTCTTTATAGGTAAAGTAGGGGTGGAAGGGGATTTTGTCTGCGTCAGAATTTAGGCCGAGCGGGTTGTTTGAACCTGTTTCGTGTAGGAATAATAAGTGGAGGAGGGTCGCGGCTGCGACAATGAAGGGCAGGAGGAAGTGGAAGGCGAAGAAGCGGGTGAGGGTGGCGTTGTCTACTGAGAAGCCTCCTCAAATTCATTGAACTAGCGTGTTGCCAACGTAAGGTACGGCGGAGAGGAGGTTTGTGATGACGGTGGCCCCTCAGAATGATATCTGGCCTCAGGGGAGGACGTAGCCAACAAATGCGGTTATTATTACTAAGAGGAAGAGTACGACCCCGATGTTTCATGTTTCTTTATAAAGGTATGAGCCGTAGTAGAGGCCTCGGCCGATGTGGAGGTAAAGGCAAATAAAGAAGAAAGAGGCACCGTTGGCGTGGAGGTTTCGAATGAGTCACCCATAGTTAACGTCTCGGCAGATATGGGCAACGGATGAAAAGGCCATGGTGATGTCCGATGTGTAATGTATGGCGAGGAAAAGTCCTGTGAGGATTTGGGCAGCTAGGCAGAGGCCTAATAGGGACCCAAAGTTTCATCAGGCTGAAATGTTGGAGGGGGCGGGGAGGTCCACTAGTGCATCGTTTGCAATTTTTAGGAGGGGGTGGGTTTTTCGTAGGCTTGCCATTAAGGTTTTTGTAGTTGAAAAACAACGGTGGTTTTTCAAGCCATTAGTCCTGGTTAGAGTCCTGGCAGAAACTATGACTTATATTATGTCTTTATTTTTATTTGGGTTAGTCTTAGGGTTGGTTGCGGTTGCTTCAAACCCTTCGCCCTACTTTGCTGCTTTGGGTTTGGTTGTAGTGGCAGGTCTGGGGTGTGGTATTTTAGTGGGGCATGGGGGTCATTTTTTATCTTTAATTTTGTTTTTGATTTATTTGGGGGGGATGTTAGTAGTGTTTGCGTATTCAGCAGCTCTTGCTGCGGAGCCATACCCGGAGAGTTGAGGGAGTCGGCCTGTTGTGGTGTACATTCTTGCCTATGTTGTAGGGGTGGTGATGGTCTCAGGTCTTTTTTGAGGGGGGTGGTACGAGACTTCTTGGGTGCCTGTGGATGAGTTTGGGGAGCTATCTATGTTGCGTGGCGACTCTGGGGGAGTTGCATTAATGTATGCTGGGGGAGGGGGAATGTTAGTAATTAGTGCTTGGGTACTACTTTTAACCTTGTTTGTGGTGTTAGAGTTAACGCGGGGGTTAAGTCGGGGGACCCTTCGAGCGGTTTAGAGGATAAATACAAGAGTGGTGAGGGCCAAGGTTAGTAGGAAAAAAGTAAGGAACGTTTTGATTATGCCTCGTTGGGAGTTGCTTGTGGTGGTGATTAGGGGGATGTTGAGGGAGGCAAGGGCTTTGGGGCCTACTTTTTCTAGTCAGGTAAGATCAACCATTTGGCTCGCGATTGTTTGGCCGAGGGTTAGGTTGAGCTTAGGAAGTATGCGGTGGATAATGGCTGGGAAGAAGCCAAGCATGTTGGAGAAGTGGTGGGGGGTTAGTTTTGGTGTGGATTTAAATTGTTTGTTTGTTAGGGAGGCAAGTTCTAGTGCCAGGAGAAGGCCGAGGATAGTAACGGTGAGGGCGGCTAGTTTAAGAAGGGGAGGTATCGTCATGATTGGTGTTTTTAGGGGGGTTATGTTAGAGGTAATTAGAAGGCCGGCGATAATGCTTCCTCAGGCTAGGCGTTTGATAGGGTTGATGACTGCTGGGTTGTTTTCATTAATAGGGGACAGTGAGTTAAATCGGGGGTGGCCCATAGATACAAAGAAGACTACTCGAAGACTGTAGATGGCTGTGAAGGAGGTGGCTAGGAGTGTAAGGGTGAGGGCCCAGGCGTTGAGATGGGATGTGTTTAGTGCTTCAATGATGGCGTCTTTTGAGAAAAAGCCCGCTAGGAAAGGGGTGCCTGTGAGGGCGAGGCTTCCGATAGTGAGGCAAGAGGAGGTGAAGGGGGCGAGGTGGTGCATGCCCCCTATTTTTCGAATGTCTTGCTCGTCGTTTAGGCTGTGAATGATTGAGCCTGAGCAGAGGAAAAGTATTGCTTTGAAAAAAGCGTGGGTGCAGATGTGGAGGAAGGCGAGTTGAGGTTGGTTGAGGCCGATGGTTACTATTATTAGACCCAGTTGGCTTGATGTGGAGAAAGCAACAATTTTTTTGATGTCATTTTGGGTGAGAGCGCAGGTGGCGGTAAACAGGGTGGTTAGAGCACCTAAGCATAGGCAGAGTGTGAGGGCTGTTTGGTTGTTTTCTAAGAGTGGGCTTATTCGGATGAGGAGGAAGATGCCGGCAACAACCATAGTGCTGGAGTGCAGTAGGGCGGAGACCGGTGTAGGGCCCTCTATGGCAGAGGGAAGCCACGGGTGAAGCCCGAATTGGGCGGATTTGCCGGTTGCGGCAAGGATAAGTCCCAGGAGGGGGAAGGTAAGGTCTTGATTTTTAGCGGCTGCGAACAGTTGTTGTATCTCTCATGAGTTGAGATTGGCTGCTATTCATGCTATGGCAAAAATTAGGCCGATGTCCCCTACTCGGTTGTAGAGGACGGCTTGAAGGGCTGCGGTGTTTGCGTCTGCTCGGCCGTATCATCAGCCGATTAGGAGAAAAGATATGATGCCTACGCCTTCTCAGCCGATGAAGAGCTGGAACATGTTGTTTGCTGTGACAAGAATAATTATAGCAATCAGGAAAGTAAGGAGGTATTTAAAGAATCGGTTTATATAGGGGTCTAAATGCATATATCAGGACGCAAACTCAAGGATGGATCAGGTAACGTAAAGAGCAATGGGGGTGAAAATGATTGAGTATTGGTCAAACTTAAAGCTAATGTAGATGTCAAAGGTCAGGGTACTTATTCAGGTTCAGTTGGTGATGATTGCTTCTGCGCCTTCGTTGAGGAAGAGGAAGAGAGGGAGGAGGCTTACAAAGAAAGCTAGCTTTACTGCTGTTTTAACTTGGGAGAGGGCTCAATCGGGGTTTCGGGGTTGGGGGTTGAGGGTATTGAGGATAGGGTAGGATAGGAGAAAGAAGATAATGATTAGGCTCGAGGACATTATTAGGGGGGTAGTATGCATAGCTGCTACTTGGATTTGCACCAAGAGTTTTTGGTTCCTAAGACCAACGGATGAGCTGTTATCCTTTAGAAGCAGTTACGAGTGAGCCCTGGGGTTCAACCAAGGTGGCGGAGATTAGCAGTCTTCGTTGCTAGCGAGCCTCTCTCGGTGGACAAGGGGGTTCTAACCCCTGTCTTTAGAATCACAATCTAATGTTTTTGTTAAACTATGTCTACAAGCGGTTCAGCCTCAAATTAGTTCGGGTTTAAGGATAATTAATACCAGGGGGAGCAGGTGGAGGGCCATTAAGAGGTGTTCTCGAGAGTGGGATGGTTCGAGGGCAGTGATGTGGGCTGGGATTGGGCCTCGCTGGGTTATTAAGAATATGTAGAGGGAGTAGCCGGCAGTAATAAGGGTTCCGGTCCCGGTTAGGGCAAGGGTTCATCAGGATCAGTTGAAGAGTGAGGTAATGATCATTAGTTCTCCTATAAGGTTGGGGAGTGGAGGGAGGGCCAGGTTGGCAAGGCTGGCAATAAATCATCAGGTTGTTATAAGTGGAAGAGCTATTTGGAGTCCTCGGGCAAGGACTATTGTTCGGCTGTGAGTTCGTTCATAGTTTGTGTTGGCAAGGCAGAATAGGGCGGAGGAGGTGAGCCCGTGGGCGATTATGAGGATGAGTGCGCCGGTGAATCCTCAGGGGGTTTGGATAAGAATTCCGCCTACGACTAACCCCATGTGGCCTACGGATGAGTAGGCGATGAGGGATTTTAGATCTGTCTGGCGCAAGCAAATAGAGCCTGTTATGATAACACCTCAAAGTGCAAAGATAATGAAGGGGTAGCTTAATTCTTTGGTTAGGGGTTCTAGTATGGGGAGGACTCGCATTATGCCATAGCCTCCGAGCTTTAGGAGGACGGCAGCAAGAACTATAGAGCCAGCGATTGGGGCTTCAACGTGGGCTTTGGGGAGTCAGAGATGGACTCCGTAGAGTGGCATCTTAACCAGGAACGCTAATAGGCAGCCTGCTCATCAGAGTTTGTCGGCGGAGGTGGTAAGTTGAGTGGGGCCCGAGTATTGAAGGGTTAGGAGGGAGAGAGTTCCGGTGCTGTTTTGGAGGAGAAGAAGGGCTACGAGTAGGGGGAGTGAGCCGGCGAGGGTATAAAATAAAAAATAGGTGCCTGCGTTGAGGCGTTCTGCTTGATTGCCTCAACGGGTGATGAGAAATAGGGTTGGAATCAGGGTGGCTTCAAACATTACGTAAAACATGATTACTTCGGTGGCACCGAAGGCGAGGATGAGGAAAATTTGGAGGGATGTTAAAAGGGTAATATACACTCGCTGGCGGTTGATGGGTTCGGAGGCTGTGTGGTTTTGGCTTGCAAGAATTATCAGGGGGAGGAGCCAGCAAGTGAGGACAAGAAGGGGGGTTGAGAGGGGGTCGGTTGCTATGTAGGGGTTGAGGAAGGCTCAGCCTGTTTCTGAAAGGTTTTTTAATCAGCTAAGGCTGGCTAAGGCAATTAGTAGGCTGTGTGTAAGGGTGGCAGGTCAGAGTCATTTAGCGGGAACCAATCAGGCCGTTGGGATAAGCATTAGCGTGGGGAAGAGAATTTTTAGCATTGAAGAAGGTTTAGGTTCTGCAGGCGATCAGTGCCGTGCGTGCGGGAGGTGGCGACTAGAAGAGCGAGGCCTGCGCTTGCTTCACAAGCTGAAAATGCCAGAAGGAGTATGGGGGAGGCTGAGAAGTTGGTAGAGTCTAGTTGGAGTGTTCATAAGGAGAGAGCAATAAATAGGGAAAGCATCATCCCTTCTAGGCATAGTAAGGCCGAGAGGAGGTGGGCTCGGTGGAATGCTAGGCCTGTTAGTCCTAAAATAAAGGCTGAGGAGAAGGCAAAGTGGACGGGGGTCATTAGGTGAGTGTGGACTTTAACCACAAGCTTTTGAGCCGAAATCAAATGTTTTTCTTAAACTAATAACCTATTCAGCTCACTCTAGACCTCCTTGGAGTCACTCATAAATTAGGCCCAGGGTGAGAAGGGCTAGGACGGCTGCGGCTCAGAGGAAGGTTAAGAGAGGGGAAGTTAGTTGGTCCCCTCAGGGGAGGGGTAGCAGGAGGGCGATTTCTAGGTCGAATAGTAGGAATAGGATGGCGACGAGGAAAAATCGGAGGGAAAAGGGTAGGCGGGCGGTACCGAGAGGGTCGAAGCCACATTCGTATGGGGAGAGTTTCTCGTGGTCGGGGTTTATCTGAGGTAGCCAGAATGATACGATGGCTAGGATGGTTGAGAGCAGGGCAGCAATGATAAGAATGACTGTAATTAAGTTCATTATCTTTCCTTGGATTTTAACCAAGACCTGGTGATTGGAAGTCACTAATACTAACTTAGTACTAGAAAAATTATGAGCCTCATCAGTAGATGGAGATGTAAAGGAATAATCAAACGACGTCTACGAAGTGTCAATATCAGGCAGCTGCTTCGAACCCGAAGTGGTGTTCTGATGTAAAGTGGTACTGAATTTGACGGAGTAGGCAGACGGCTAAGAATGTAGAGCCGATAATGACGTGTAGTCCGTGGAAGCCTGTGGCCACAAAGAATGTAGAGCCGTACACCCCGTCTGCAATGGTGAAGGGGGCTTCATAATATTCCATAGCTTGGAGGAAGGTGAAGTAAAATCCAAGCAGGATAGTAAGGGTTAAGGAGTGAATGGCTTGTTTTCGTTCACCTTCTATGATGCTGTGGTGAGCCCAGGTAACTGTTACTCCAGAAGCCAGGAGGACAGCAGTATTAAGCAGAGGGACTTCGAAGGGGTCTAGGGTAGTAATGCCAGTTGGAGGTCAGCAGCCTCCTAGCTCAGGCGTAGGGGCAAGGCTTGAGTGATAAAAAGCTCAGAAGAACCCCAGGAAAAAGAAAACTTCTGATGTAATGAAAAGAATTATGCCAAATCGAAGGCCTTTTTGGACGGGGGGCGTGTGGTGTCCTTGGAATGTGCCTTCTCGGACAATGTCTCGTCATCATTGGTACATTGTTAAGAGAAGAAGGATAAGTCCTAGGGACAGGAGAATTAGGGAGTGGAAGTGGAATCAGATTGCAAGGCCTGATGTTAAGAGCAGGGCGGCGACGGCGCCTGTTAGTGGTCAGGGGCTGGGGTCTACTATGTGATATGCGTGTGCTTGGTGGGCCATTAGACGTTTTCTTGTAGGTAGAGGCTTAGAAGTAAAACAAATACATAAGCTTGAATTATAGCAACAGCTACTTCTAGGAGGGTGAGCATGAATAGGAGGACTGTTGTGAGGATTGCTACTGTAGGCATTATAGATAGGAGGACGAAGGCAGCTGTGGATGTGAGTTGCATTAGGAGATGGCCGGCCGTGAGGTTAGCGGTTAATCGGACGCCTAGGGCTAAGGGTCGGATGAAGAGGCTAATTGTTTCGATGATGATCAGGATGGGGATGAGGGGGGTGGGCGTCCCTTCTGGCAGAAGGTGTCCTAGAGCAGCGGTTGGTTGGTTTCGTAGGCCTATAAGGACTGTGGCCAGTCAAAGTGGGACTGCAAGGCCTAGGTTAAGAGACAGTTGAGTGGTGGGGGTGAAGGTGTAGGGGAGAAGGCCTAAAATGTTAAGGGTAATGAGGAAAATTATAAGGGAAGTCAGGATTAGGGCTCATTTGTGGCCGCCCAGGCTCAAGGGTATCAGAATTTGTTGGGTGAATCGGCTAATGAATCAGCCTTGGAGGGCTGATAGGCGATTATTAAGTCATCGGGAGGATGGGGAGGGGTAAAGCACTCAAGGTAAAGTCAGGGCGAGGGCTAGTAGGGGAATTCCTAGGTAGGTGGGGGATATGAATTGATCGAAGAGGCTTACAGTCATGGTCAGTTTCAGGTCTCTGTTTTGGGCTTTTCTGTACTTTGTGGGGTGGGCTCATTTGGGAAAATGTGGGCTATAATTTTGGGTGGAATAATAATTAGAAATGTCAGTCATGAGAAGACTATGATGGCGAGCCAGGGGGATGGGTTTAGTTGGGGCATGTCGCTGAGGGTGGTTGGGAGCCACCAGTCTTTAGCTTAAAAGGCTAACGCTAGTCCCTATTTAGCTTCTTAGCGAGGCTTCTTCAAGTATTAGGGCGGTTCAGGCCTCAAAGTGGTTTAGTGGGACTGCTTCGACTACGATAGGCATAAAGCTATGGTTGGCTCCGCAGATTTCGGAGCACTGCCCATAGTAAACTCCGGGGCGAGCTGTGATGAAGGCTGTTTGGTTGAGTCGGCCGGGGACTGCGTCTATTTTGATACCCAGGGTTGGGACTGCCCATGAGTGGAGAACGTCTTCTGCAGAAATAAGCACTCGGATGGGGGATTCAACTGGGATAACTATTCGGTGGTCTGCCTCTAGGAGGCGGAATTGACCTGGAGTGAGGTCTTGTGTGGGGAGTATATACGAGTCAAAGCCAAGATCTTCGTAGTCGGTATATTCGTAGGATCAGTACCATTGATGGCCCATGGCTTTAATTGTCAGGTGGGGGTCGTTGATTTCGTCTATGAGGTACAGAATTCGAAGAGATGGGAGTGCAATCAGGATTAAGGTAATTGCAGGGAGTACAGTTCAAATAATTTCAATTTCCTGGGAGTCAAGAATGAGTTTATCTGACAGCTTGGTGGTGATTATGCACACAATAATGTAAAGTACTAGCACGCTAATGAGGAGGACAATTATTAGGGCGTGGTCATGAAAGTGAAGGAGTTCTTCCATAAGGGGGGAAGTTGCATCTTGAAAACCTAGTTGGGCGGGATGTGCCATTAGTGTTGCAAGACACGCGGGGGTTTAACCCACGATTCTGCCTTGACAAGGCAGTGTAAGTGCTTTACTAGTGTCTTATAAAGAAAGTGGCAGAGCGGCTATGTGGTTGGCTTGAAACCAACTCATGGGGGTTCAACTCCTCCCTTTCTCGTACGGCTGTATTGAACTTGAACGAATGGGGGTTCTTCGAATGTGTGGTAGGGGGGAGGGCAGCCGTGAAGTCATTCCACGTTAGTGGTTGTAAGGCGAACGTCTAGAACTTCACGCTTAGCGGCGAAAGCTTCTCAGATAATAAATAAGAGGAGAACTACTGCCACGAGGGAGACTAGGGAGCCCAGGGAAGAAACGGTGTTTCACAGAGCGTATGCGTCTGGGTAGTCTGAGTATCGGCGGGGCATTCCGGCGAGCCCGAGGAAGTGTTGGGGGAAGAAGGTAAGATTTACTCCTGTAAACATAATTGCAAAGTGAGTTTTTGCTCAAGTGCTGTGAAGGGTATATCCTGTAAATAAGGGGAATCAATGCACAAAGCCGCCCATGATGGCGAATACTGCTCCTATTGAAAGTACGTAGTGGAAGTGGGCAACTACATAGTATGTATCATGAAGGACAATATCTAAGGAGGAGTTGGCTAGCACGATCCCTGTTAGGCCGCCCACTGTAAAGAGGAAAATAAAGCCAAGGGCTCATAGAAGCGGAGCCTCTCATTTAAGGGCACCTCCGTGAAGGGTCGCAAGTCAACTGAAGACTTTTACGCCGGTGGGGATAGCAATAATTATTGTGGCGGATGTAAAGTAGGCCCGTGTATCCACGTCCATTCCAACTGTAAACATATGGTGGGCTCAAACAATAAACCCTAGGAGACCGATGGCCATCATGGCTCAAACCATGCCCATATAGCCGAAAGGTTCTTTTTTGCCGGCGTAGTAGGCAACAATGTGTGAAACCATGCCGAATCCTGGCAGAATTAGAATATAGACTTCCGGGTGGCCAAAGAATCAGAACAAGTGTTGATAAAGAATCGGGTCCCCTCCGCCCGCTGGGTCGAAGAAGGTTGTGTTAAGGTTGCGATCTGTTAGAAGCATTGTAATGCCAGCAGCCAGGACAGGAAGCGAGAGTAGTAGGAGAACCGCTGTAATTAATACGGCCCATACGAATAAAGGCGTCTGGTACTGAGAAATCGCAGGGGGTTTTATGTTGATAATTGTTGTAATAAAATTAATGGCCCCTAGAATTGAGGACACACCTGCGAGATGAAGGGAGAAAATAGCTAAGTCGACAGAAGCACCTGCGTGTGCGAGATTTCCGGCGAGTGGTGGGTAGACTGTTCATCCTGTTCCGGCTCCTGCCTCTACCCCTGAAGAAGTAAGAAGTAGTAGGAAAGAAGGGGGAAGGAGTCAGAAACTCATATTGTTCATTCGGGGGAAGGCCATGTCGGGGGCCCCAATCATTAGGGGTACGAGTCAGTTTCCGAACCCTCCGATCATAACGGGTATTACTATAAAGAAAATTATAACGAAGGCATGTGCCGTAACAATTACGTTAAAAATCTGGTCATCTCCGAGGAGTGAGCCGGGCTGACTTAGTTCTGCTCGGATTAGGAGGCTTAGGGCTGTGCCTACTATTCCGGCTCATGCACCGAAAACTAGGTAGAGGGTGCCAATATCTTTGTGGTTGGTGGAGAAAAATCAACGTGTGATTGCCATAGGTAAGATGGCTGAGTCTTAAGCGGTGGATTGTAGCCCCATAGACAGAGGTTGAAGTCCTCTTCTTACCAAGCTCTGAGGTGTCTTACATATCAGATTGCAAATCTGAAGAAGTAGGCTAGCGCCTACCGGGGCTTTCCCCCGCCTATTAGTCTTTGTTAGGCGGGGGAAAGGTAGACGGATGCTCGCTGGTTTGGGCGCTTAGCTGTTAACTAAGAGTTTGTAGGATCGAGGCCTGCCTGTCTAGATTAAGGCTTTAGCTTAATTAAAGTGTCTGTTTTGCATACAGGTGATGTGGGTTAGTATCCTGCAAGTCTTATCAGGGACTGGGGGATTTTCACCCCCGCTGAGGGCTTTGAAGGCTCTTGGTCTTATGCTATCCTAAGTCTCTTAGGAGGTCAGTAGGGCTATGATGGTTGGGGTGAGTGGGAGGAGTATTAGGGTGGCTGTAATTGAGAGGGCGAGTGGGAATGTAATTTGAGATGATTGGAAGCGTCAGGGGGGTGTACCTGTGAGGTTGTTGGGGAATATTGTTAGGGCCAGGGCGTGTGATAAGCGGAGGTAGAAATATAGACTAAGGAGTGCAGTGAGGGCGGCTAGGGTGGCGGTAAGGGCGAGGTCTTGTTTGGTTAATTCTTGGAGAATTAGTCATTTTGGTATGAAGCCTGAAAGTGGGGGGAGGCCCCCTAGGGAGAGTAGAAGGAGGGGTGTAAGAGCAGTAAGTGCAGGTGCCTTGGTTCAGGCAGTGGCTAGCATATTAATGTTAGTTGCGCTACTTAGTTTAAATACGAGGAATGTTGAGAATGTTATAGTTAGGTATATGAGAAGGGTGAGTAGAGTGAGGGCGGGGGAGAATTGGAGTACTAAGATTATTCAGCCTAGGTGGGCAATTGAGGAATAGGCGAGGACCTTTCGTAGTTGTGTTTGGTTGAGTCCGCCTCAGCCTCCGATGAGTGTTGATATTAGGCCTAGAACAATAAGAAGGGTTGAGTTGGCAGGGTGAATTTGGACGAGGAGGGCAAAGGGTGCGAGTTTTTGTCAGGTTGACAAGATAAGTCCTGTGCCAAGGTCTAGGCCTTGTAAGACTTCGGGGAGTCAAATGTGCAGGGGGGCGAGGCCAATTTTTAGGGCAAGGGCGAGGGTGAAAAGAGTGATGGGGAGGGGGTGGGTTATGTGTTGAATGTCTCACTGCCCGGTTAGTCAGGCGTTTGTTGTGGTTGCAAAGAGTAACGTAGAAGCCGCAGTTGCTTGTGTGAGGAAATATTTTAGGGTTGCTTCGACTGCTCGGGGGTTGTGATATTGGGCCATTAATGGCAAAATGGCGAGAGTATTAATTTCTAGGCCTATTCAGGCGAGGAACCAGTGGGAACTTGCGAATGTAATTGTGGTCCCTAAACCTAGGCTGAGTAACAGAGCGGCTAAGATGTTCGGACTCATTAGTAAGGGAAGGGGTTTAACCAACATTTTTGGGGTATGGGCCCAAAAGCTTATTTAGCTGACTTTACTAGAAAGTGGTGTAGTGGAAGCACTGAGAGTTTTGATCTCTCCAGGTAGGGTTCGAGCCCCTTCTTTCTAAGGAGTTGGAGGGAATTTAACCCTCATGATTCACTCTATCAAAGTGGCCCTTTATTTCAGGCACAGCTCCGTGGTTATAGTTGAGGGGGCAGGCCTGCGAATGCGACTGGGAGTGCTAAATGTCAGATGACTAGGGCAAGGGTTAGTGGGAGGAAGTTTTTTCAGATTAAATGCATAAGCTGGTCATATCGGAAGCGGGGGTAGGAAGCTCGGACCCATAGGAAGAGGATGGAGAGGAGGGCTGCTTTGGTTATCAGGTTTATGGCGGTCAGTTCAGGGAACGTTGGGGAGTGAAATGCTCCTAGGAAGAGGGTGGCGGAGAGGGTGTTTATGAGAAGAATATTGGCGTACTCTGCCAGGAAAAAGAGGGCAAATGGGCCTCCTGCATATTCTACATTGAAGCCTGAGACTAGTTCGGACTCTCCTTCGGTTAGGTCAAAGGGGGCCCGGTTGGTTTCTGCTAGTGTGGAGATGTATCATATTGCGGCTAAGGGTCAGGCGGGGAAAATTAGCCAGATGCTTTCTTGAGCAGTGTTGAAGGTTTGTAAGGTAAAGCCTCCTGTGAAGATTACAGCGCTTAGTAGAATAAGTCCTAGGCTAACTTCATAGGAGATGGTTTGGGCAACAGCTCGGAGGGCCCCGATGAGGGCATATTTTGAGTTGGATGCTCAGCCTGAGCCTAGGATTGAGTAAACGGCAAGGCTTGAGAGGGCTAAGATAAATAAAATACCTAGGTTGAGGTCAATAATTGGATAAGGGAGGGGCATTGGTGCTCAGAGTGTCAGGGCTAGGGTTAAGGCTAATATAGGGGTGAGGATAAATAGGATGGGGGAGGAGGTTGAGGGGCGAACGGGTTCTTTAATAAAGAGCTTGATACCGTCAGCGATGGGTTGTAAAAGGCCGTAGGGGCCTACAATGTTAGGGCCTTTTCGTAGTTGCATATAGCCTAGCACTTTTCGTTCGAGCAGGGTGAGGAAAGCAACGGCTAGGAGGACGGGTACAATGAAAGCTAAGGGGTTGATAATGTGTGTTATAAGAGTGGATATCATAGTTAAGGAGAGGATTTGAACCTCTGTGGAAAGGGCTTAGATCTTTTGCAATTGCCGGGCTCTGCCACCTTAACATGCCGTTTTCTTAGGCACAGGGTTATGTCCTCTTGTCTATTTTAGTTGATTGCATTAGGTGAGGGAGGGGCGTACTTAAAGCATGGGCCCCTTCTTTTCGGTCCTTTCGTACTAGGAAAGATCATGGCATAGATAGAAACTGACCTGGATTACTCCGGTCTGAACTCAGATCACGTAGGACTTTAATCGTTGAACAAACGAACCCTTAATAGCGGTTGCACCATTAGGATGTCCTGATCCAACATCGAGGTCGTAAACCCCCTTGTCGATATGGGCTCTAAAAGAGGATTGCGCTGTTATCCCTAGGGTAACTCGGTTCGTTGATCGGCTTTGCCGGATCTTGTTGGTCAGAAGTTCTGTTTATTAGAGCGGGAGCTCTCGGTTGTAGAAGCAAGGGGTGCTTCCATTCCACGCGGGGGTTTTGTCTTTCCCCGTGGTCGCCCCAACCAAAGACATTAGGGCAGGGTCCATTTAGTTCAATTCTTTAATTAGGGGTTTTGACGTGGCCTGTCTTCGTGTCTAAAGCTCCATAGGGTCTTCTCGTCTTATGGGGGAATTCCCGCTTCTGCACGGGAAGATCAACTTCATTGACTTGAAAAAGGAGACAGCTAAGCCCTCGTCTTGCCATTCATACGGGTCTTCATTTAAAAGACAAGTGATTGCGCTACCTTTGCACGGTCAAAATACCGCGGCCGTTGAACTCATGGTCACAGGGCAGGCAGGACCTCTTATTCATTAATTTTGCAAGAGGCGATGTTTTTGGTAAACAGGCGAGGCTTTATGTGTTTGCCGAGTTCCTTCTTTTTCTTTTAGTCTTTCCTTATGGGCACACCAGTGTGGGTTTAACGATTTGGTGATTGAGTGTTTTTCTAGTCAGTAGGTCTGTTGTTCAGGGCCCTCTTTGTTTGGGGTCGTTAGAGTTCGGCGGGGGGTCCGTTCCGAGGTACACTTGTGCTAGGAGAGAGGCTAATGCTCTCTTATTACTCATATTAGCATGGTCGCTCCCATGTAAGCATGGGATGGCCTGGTAGAGTTAGGGGGTTAAGATGTATTTGTCAAGATCGGGGGTGGCAGGTATGTCTGAGCTTTAACGCATTCTGTGGGGATGGCTGCTTTTAGGCCCACCAAAACATTATACCTTGGTGTTTGAATGTGATCTTTTCCCTCCTGGGAAAGTTGTATCTTGTGTCAAAGGGGCTGTACCCCCTTTGACTAACTCTCTCGGCTTCTTTTAAGTTGTCTTGGGGAGGAAAACGGAGGTGAGGGGAGAATCCAAGAGGCTGAACTTCTATTCATTTCTCAGGCAACCAGCTATAACTAGGTTCGGTAGGTTTGTCACCTCTACTCAAAGCTCTTCCCACTCTTTTGCCACAGAGACGGGTTTGCCCTAATTGCTAGGCTGTCTTGGAGTAGCTCACGTAGTTTCGGGGGGTCAAACTAAAGTGCCCTTTGCTTGGGGTTTTCTAGCTAAATCATGATGCAAAAGGTACGAGGTGGAATCTCTGCTTTTTTATGCTTTACTGGGTTGTTTCATTTCTCTTTCAGCATTCCCTTGCGGTACTTTCTCTATGGCGCAGTAGTTCCTTTTCTGTCGCCCATACTTGGGAGGAAAAATGGTTTGTTTAACGTTGTTATTAAGTGTGTTAGGGGGTTTTGATGGTGGTTTGTTGTTTTTAGTGGAGATGGCTAGCTAATGGGCGTCAGGGCAATCCGATTTGCACGGATGACTGCTCAGTGTAAGGGAGATGCTTTTCTGTCTTAGCTATGTCCTGATTTTTCCAAGTGCACCTTCCGGTACACTTACCATGTTACGACTTGCCTCCCCTATTACTGTGGTGGGGCTTTATTTAATTGTGTTTAATTAGTTGGGGGAGAGTGACGGGCGGTGTGTGCGCGCTTCAGGGCCGAATTCAGCGGGACGCTCTATTTCCTGCTTACTGCTAAATCCTCCTTCAGATGTGCGTTTCAGCCCATCATTCGTATTCTCTATACTAGAGAATGTAGCCCATTTCTTTCCCTTCCATACGCTACACCTCGACCTGGCGTTTAGGGTTGTACCAATTTTGCTAACTATAAGTCCTTCACAGGGTAAGCTGACGACGGCGGTATATAGGCGGGAGAAACAAAGAAGGGTGAGGTTGAACGGGGGTTATCGGTTCTAGAACAGGCTCCTCTAGGTGGATCTAAAGCACCGCCAAGTCCTTTGGGTTTCAAGCTGATGCTCGTAGTTCCCAGGCGGACAACAGGTGTACGCTGCTGTCAATGTTTAGGGCTAGGCATAGTGGGGTATCTAATCCCAGTTTGTGTCATAGCTTTCGTGGATTCAAAGTTGTAAAGCCACTTTCGTGGGTGGGCTTCTCACCTTCGGGTGCGTATAACAGCCTTGAGGGCGTTCGGCTTTAGTAATAAGGTATCTTCTAACCACGCTTTACGCCGTTGACTATCGACTTGGGCCTCTCGTATAACCGCGGTGGCTGGCACGAGTTTAACCGGCCCTCTTAGCTTTAACTAAGTCAAGTTTTCACTTATGGCTTAATGTCTATCACTGCTGAGTTCCCTTGAGGGTGTGGCAAAGCAAGGTGTCGTGGGCTGTAAGGTTTGTGCCTGATACCAGCTCCTTGTTCCCGGGCAGGGAACTATAAGGGCATTCTCACAGGGGTGCGGATACTTGCATGTGTAAATATAGCTAGAGTTGATAGTAAAGTCAGGACCAAGCTTTTGTGCTTGCGGAGCTTTCTAGGGCTCATCTTAACATCTTCAGTGTTATGCTTTAATTAAGCTACGCTAGC